AAAAAAAATAAGCGTGAATCCTTTGATAATGAATTGCCTGATAAAAAGGATTACCTTGATAGGGTAAATTATGTAGTATTCTACATTCATTAGTTGATTTTATTGTTTTTTTTAAAAAGGTTTTATACCTAATAGAATTAAACTATTTCTAAAAGTTTCAAAAACTTTTGTGCATCATACACCAAAGTATAAAAAGATAAGCTAATTAAGCTACTGGGTTCATACCCCATTTATAAAGGTTATAATCCTTTTCTTTTTAATTTTTAATAATTCTTCAAAAATTTTATTTATCTCAATTATAATTATTGGAACATTAATCACAGTAACTTCTAACTCTTGGTTAGGAGCTTGAATAGGTTTAGAAATTAATTTGTTATCTTTTATCCCCCTAATAAGAGATAATAATAATTTAGTATCTACTGAAGCTTCTTTAAAATATTTTTTAACCCAAGCGTTGGCGTCAACAGTTTTATTATTTTCTATTATTTTATTAATATTAAAAAATAATGTAAACAGTGAAATTAATGAATCTTTTACATCTATAATTATAATATCAGCCTTATTAATAAAAAGAGGGGCCGCTCCTTTTCATTTTTGATTTCCTAATATAATAGACGGATTAACATGAATAAATGCCTTATTACTAATAACTTGACAAAAAATTGCACCCTTAATATTAATTTCTTATTTAAATATTAAAAATCTTTTATTAGTTAGTGTAATTCTTTCTGTTATTGTTGGAGCTATTGGAGGATTAAATCAAACATCTTTACGAAAATTAATAGCTTTTTCTTCCATTAATCATTTAGGTTGAATATTAAGTGCATTAATAATAAATAAATCAATTTGATTAACTTATTTTTCTTTTTATTTTTTTCTTTCAATTGTATTAACTTTTATATTTAATTTATTAAAATTATTTCATTTAAATCAGCTATTTTCAAGATTTTTTAATAGAAAAATTTTAAAATTTACTTTATTTATAAATTTTTTATCTTTAGGAGGATTACCTCCTTTTTTAGGATTTTTACCTAAATGAATTGTAATTCAAGAACTAACTTTTTGTAATCAATACGCTCAATTAATAATTATAATAATAATAACATTAATTACTTTATTTTTTTATTTACGAATTTGTTACTCAGCTTTTATACTAAATTATTATGAAAATAATTGAATAATTAACTTTCAAATTAATAATTTTTTAATAAACCTATTTTTAATTCTTTCTTTTTTTTCTATTTTTGGTTTATTTTTAATTTCACTATTTTATTTAATGTTATAAGGCTTTAAGTTAAATAAACTAATAGCCTTCAAAGCTGTAAATATAGGAATTCCTTTAAGCCTTAGTAAATATTTACTCCTTCAAAATTGCAGTTTGATGTCATTATTGACTATAAGACCAATTGATTAAGAAGAAATATTCTTATAAATAGATTTACAATCTATCGCCTAAACTTCAGCCACTTAATCGCGACAATGGTTATTTTCAACAAATCATAAGGATATTGGAACATTATATTTTATTTTTGGAGCATGAGCCGGAATAGTAGGAACATCTCTAAGAATTTTAATTCGAGCCGAACTTGGACACCCTGGAGCGTTAATTGGTGATGATCAAATTTATAATGTAATTGTTACAGCTCACGCTTTTATTATGATTTTTTTCATAGTAATACCTATTATAATTGGAGGATTTGGAAATTGATTAGTACCTCTTATATTAGGAGCACCTGATATAGCTTTCCCTCGAATAAATAATATAAGTTTTTGACTTCTTCCTCCTGCTTTATCTCTTTTATTAGTAAGAAGTATAGTTGAAAATGGAGCTGGAACAGGTTGAACAGTTTACCCACCTTTATCAGCAGGAATTGCTCATGGGGGAGCTTCAGTTGATCTGGCTATTTTCTCTTTACATTTAGCCGGAATTTCTTCAATTTTAGGGGCTGTAAATTTTATTACTACAGTAATTAATATACGATCTACAGGAATTACTCTTGATCGAATACCTTTATTTGTTTGATCAGTTGTAATTACAGCTTTATTATTATTATTATCTTTACCGGTTTTAGCAGGAGCTATTACGATATTATTAACAGATCGAAATTTAAATACTTCTTTTTTTGACCCTGCTGGAGGAGGAGATCCTATTTTATACCAACACTTATTTTGATTTTTTGGTCATCCAGAAGTTTATATTTTAATTTTACCCGGATTTGGAATAATTTCTCATATTATTAGTCAAGAATCAGGTAAAAAGGAAACATTTGGGTCTTTAGGAATAATTTATGCTATATTAGCAATTGGATTATTAGGATTTATTGTATGAGCTCATCATATATTTACTGTAGGAATAGATGTAGATACCCGAGCTTACTTTACATCTGCAACTATAATTATTGCTGTACCAACTGGAATTAAAATTTTTAGTTGATTAGCCACATTACATGGAACTCAATTATCTTATTCTCCTGCAATTCTTTGAGCTTTAGGATTTGTATTTTTATTTACTGTAGGAGGATTAACCGGAGTAGTTTTAGCTAATTCTTCAGTAGATATTATTTTACATGATACTTATTATGTAGTTGCTCATTTTCACTATGTTTTATCAATAGGAGCTGTATTTGCTATTATAGCAGGATTTATCCATTGATACCCTTTATTTACAGGATTAACTTTAAACGCCAAATGATTAAAAAGTCAATTTATTATTATATTCATTGGGGTAAATTTAACATTTTTCCCTCAACATTTTTTAGGATTAGCAGGAATGCCTCGACGATATTCTGATTATCCAGATGCTTATACTACATGAAATATTGTGTCTACAATTGGTTCTTCAATTTCATTATTAGGAATTTTATTTTTCTTTTTTATTATTTGAGAAAGTTTAGTATCTCAACGACAAGTAATTTACCCAATTCAATTAAATTCTTCTATTGAATGATACCAAAACACTCCTCCTGCTGAACATAGTTATTCTGAATTACCTTTATTAACTAATTAATTTCTAATATGGCAGATTAGTGCAATGGATTTAAGCTCCATATATAAAGTATTTTACTTTTATTAGAAACAAATGTCTACATGAGCTAATTTAGGTTTACAAGATAGAGCATCTCCTTTAATAGAACAATTAATTTTTTTTCATGATCATGCATTATTGATTTTAGTAATAATCACTGTTTTAGTAGGATATTTAATATTTATATTATTTTTTAATTCATATATTAATCGATTTTTATTACACGGACAATTAATTGAAATAATTTGAACTATTCTCCCAGCTATTATTTTATTATTTATTGCTCTTCCCTCATTACGACTTTTATACCTTTTAGATGAAATTAATGAACCTTCTGTTACTTTAAAAAGTATTGGTCACCAATGATACTGAAGTTATGAATATTCAGACTTTAATAATATTGAATTTGATTCATATATAATCCCAACTAATGAATTAGCAACTGATGGATTTCGTCTTTTAGATGTTGATAATCGAGTAGTTTTACCAATAAATTCTCAAATTCGAATTTTAGTAACTGCTGCAGATGTAATTCATTCATGAACTATTCCTGCCTTAGGGGTAAAGGTTGATGGAACCCCAGGACGACTTAATCAAACAAATTTTTTTATTAATCGACCAGGACTTTTTTACGGTCAATGTTCAGAAATTTGTGGAGCAAATCATAGTTTTATACCTATTGTAATTGAAAGTGTTCCTGTAAATTATTTTATTAAATGAATTTCTAATAATATAAATTCTTCATTAGATGACTGAAAGCAAGTACTGGTCTCTTAAACCATTCAATAGTAAATTAGCGATTACTTCTAATGGTAAAAAATTAGTTAAAGCTATAACATTAGTATGTCAAACTAAAATTATTAAATTTTTAATATTTTTTAATTCCACAAATAGCCCCTATTAGATGATTATTTTTATTTATTATTTTTTCTATTACATTTATTTTATTTTGTTCAATTAATTATTACTCTTATTTACCTTCATCACCTAAATCTAATGAATTAAAAAATATTAATTTAAATTCAATAAATTGAAAATGATAACAAACTTATTTTCTGTATTTGATCCTTCAGCAATTTTTGGTTTATCATTAAACTGATTAAGAACATTTCTAGGACTTTTAATAATTCCTTCAATTTACTGATTAATACCTTCTCGATATAATATCTTTTGAAACACAATTCTCTTAACTCTTCATAAAGAATTTAAAACATTATTAGGACCTTCAGGACATAATGGATCGACATTTATTTTTATTTCATTATTTTCATTAATTTTATTCAATAATTTTATAGGATTATTCCCTTATATTTTTACTTCAACAAGTCATTTAACATTAACATTATCTCTTGCTTTACCTTTATGATTATGTTTTATAATTTATGGATGAATTAATCACACTCAACATATATTTGCTCATTTAGTACCTCAAGGAACTCCTGCTATTTTAATACCTTTTATAGTATGTATTGAAACTATTAGAAATGTTATTCGTCCAGGAACTTTAGCAGTACGATTAACAGCAAATATAATTGCCGGACATTTATTATTAACATTATTAGGAAATACTGGTCCTGCTATATCAGCATTTTTAGTAACATTTTTATTAATTGTACAAATCGCTTTATTAGTATTAGAATCAGCAGTTGCTATAATCCAATCTTATGTATTTGCAGTTTTAAGAACCCTATATTCTAGAGAAGTAAACTAATTATAATGTCTACACATTCAAATCACCCCTTTCATTTAGTTGATTATAGCCCTTGACCTTTAACAGGAGCTATTGGAGCAATAACAACTGTATCAGGTATAGTAAAATGATTTCATCAATATGATATTTCATTATTTTTTTTAGGTAATATTATTACAATTTTAACTGTTTATCAATGATGACGAGACGTATCTCGTGAAGGAACATATCAAGGATTACATACTTATGCAGTAACAATTGGATTACGATGAGGAATAATTTTATTTATCTTATCAGAAGTTTTATTCTTTGTAAGATTTTTTTGAGCTTTTTTTCATAGAAGTCTATCTCCAGCAATCGAATTAGGAGCATCTTGACCTCCTATGGGAATTATTTCATTTAATCCATTCCAAATTCCTTTATTAAATACAGCAATTTTATTAGCATCAGGAGTAACAGTTACTTGAGCACATCATAGTTTAATAGAAAGTAATCATTCACAAACAACTCAAGGATTATTTTTTACTGTTTTATTAGGAGTTTATTTTACAATTCTTCAAGCTTACGAATATATCGAAGCACCATTTACAATTGCAGATTCAGTTTATGGATCAACTTTTTATATGGCTACAGGATTTCATGGAATTCATGTTTTAATTGGAACAACATTTTTATTAATTTGTTTATTACGTCACTTAAATAATCATTTTTCTAAAAATCATCATTTTGGATTTGAAGCTGCAGCATGATACTGACATTTTGTTGATGTAGTTTGATTATTCCTTTATATTACAATTTACTGATGAGGAGGGTAATTAATTTATTATAATCTATATAGTATAAAAGTATATTTGACTTCCAATCATAAGGTCTATTAATAATAGTATAGATAATTTTTTCAATTATTTTTATTGGTTCTGTAATTTTTATTATCTCAATAGTTGTAATACTTTTAGCTTCCATTCTTTCAAAAAAAACTTTAGTAGATCGAGAAAAAAGATCACCCTTTGAATGTGGATTTGATCCTAAATCCTCATCTCGATTACCTTTTTCCTTACGATTTTTTTTAATCACAATTATTTTTTTAATTTTTGATGTAGAAATCGCCTTAATTTTACCCATAATTATTATTTTAAAATTTTCAAATTTATTAATTTGAAGAATTACTTCAATTATTTTTATTTTAATTTTATTGATTGGACTATACCATGAATGAAATCAAGGAATGTTAAATTGATCAAATTAATATATATATATATATATATATATATAGGGTTGTAGTTAATTATAACATTTGATTTGCATTCAAAAAGTATTGAATATTCAATCTACCTTATTAATACAAAGAATATGAAGCGATATATTGCATTTAGTTTCGACCTAATCTTAGGTAAATTTACCCTTATTCTTTAATTGAAGCCAAAAAGAGGCCTATCACTGTTAATGATATAATTGAGTAATTAACTCCAATTAAGGAAGTATGGTGATCAAGTAAAAGCTGCTAACTTTTTTCTTTTAATGGTTAAATTCCATTTATACTTCTGTTTATATAGTTTAAATAAAACCCTACATTTTCATTGTAGAAATAAAATACTATATTTTTATAAATTACTAAATATAATTCACTATATTCAAAGATTATCTAATCTCCATAACATCTTCAATGTCATACTCTAATATATAAGCTATTTGAATATAAAAATAATAAAAAATTAAACAAAATTAAAACTCAAAATACAAATAATAATAAATAAATTTTTAAACTATTATTATGTATAATAAATAAAATTTGAGAATAATTAACTAATTTTTGATATAAATGTTGACCCCCAAAATACTCTGACCAACCTTGATCAAAACTTTTAACTACAATTTGACCATAATTTAAAGGATAAAAAATTATTCCATAAGTTCTAATATAAGGTATAAATCATATTGAACCTAAAAAACTTGAAATCTTATAATATAAAAAAGATTTATTTAATCTGTATAATTTTCCTATAGAAATTAAATAACCAAATAAACCACCAAAAATACAAACAAACAATGTTAATAATTTTATATAAATTGGTAAACAAATTATATAAGGATAAGGAAAAATTAATCAATTTAATATTCTACCCCCTACAATTCTTATAATTAATAATCCTATTATACCTCGTAATATAATTCAACCTTCATCATTTAATATATTTAATCTCCCACAATTTAAATCTCCTGTTATAGAATAATAAACTAGTCGAAAAGAATAACTTACTGTTAATCCAGTAGAAAAAAAATATAAAAAAAATGAAAATATATTAATGTTACTAATTAAAACTATTTCTAAAATTATATCCTTTGAATAAAATCCTGCTAAAAAAGGTATCCCACATAAAGCTAAATTAGAAACATTAAAACACATTGAAGTTAAAGGTATATGAATTCTTAAACCCCCTATTAACCGAATATCTTGATTATTATTTATATTATGAATAATAGCTCCTGCACATATGAATAATAATGCCTTAAATAAAGCATGAGTTAATAAATGAAATATAGCTAATTTATAAAAACCTATTGATAAAATACTTATTATTAAACCTAATTGACTTAAAGTTGATAAAGCAATAATTTTTTTTAAATCAAATTCAAAATTAGCCCCTATCCCAGCTATAAATATAGTTAATCCTGATAATAATAATAATAATTGTCCTAATCATGAATTTCTTAATAAAATATTAAATCGAATTAATAAATAAACTCCAGCAGTTACTAAAGTAGATGAATGAACTAATGCTGAAACAGGAGTAGGAGCAGCTATCGCAGCAGGTAACCACGAAGAAAAAGGAATTTGAGCTCTTTTAGTTATAGCAGCCAATATAACTAAACTACCAATTACTATTATTTCAAATTCATTTTGTATAACTTCTAAATAAAATACATAATTTCATCTTCCATAATTTAATATTCAAGCAATAGCTAATAATAAAGCTACATCTCCAATTCGATTAGATAACGCAGTTAATATTCCAGCATTATAAGATTTTACATTTTGAAAATAAATTACTAAACAATAAGAAACTAATCCAAGACCATCTCATCCTAATAAAATTCTAATTAAATTAGGACTAATAATTAATAATATTATAGATAAAACAAATATCAAAACTAATATAATAAAACGATTAATATTTTCATCTCTTCTTATATATTCCTTTCTATAAAAAATTACTAAAGAAGCAATTATTAAAACAAAAGATATAAATAATAAACTTATTCAATCAAATAATAAAGTCATTACAATTCTTATAGAATTTAATGAAATTACCTCCCATTCAATAAAATAAACTAAATTATTTAATAAAAAATTTAATCTAAAAAAAAAACAAGATAATCTAATAGAAATTAAACTTACAAATCTAATTCTACAAATTGATAAATATTTCACGATCTAAAATGAATAACTCATATCACTAACACCACAAATTAGTATTTTTTTTAAACTATTTAAATATAATCACAACATACTTATATCTCTTTTTAAAATTAATAAATTTAAAGGTAATCAATGTAACAATAATAATAAATATTCACGAATTTTACCATTACTAAATGAATAAACACCTGAAAAAATTTTTCCATGTTGACTAAAAGAATATAAATATAACGAATAAGCAGCTCTAAAAAAAGATAATAAAGATAGTATAATTATAGAAACTCATGATCAAGAAACAATTCTATTTAATAAAGAAATTTCCCCTAACAAATTTAATGTAACAGGAGCTGCTATATTAGCTGAACTTAATAAAAATCATCATAATGCTATAGCAGGCATAAAATTTAATAAACCCTTATTAATTAATAATCTTCGTCTTCCTAACCGCTCATAAGAAATATTAGCTAAACAAAACAATCCAGATGAACATAATCCATGACCAATTATTAAAGTATAAGAACCTCTTAATCCTCAATATCTTATTACTAATAATCCTGCTAATACAATTCCTATATGAGCTACTGAAGAATAAGCAATTAAAGCCTTTAAATCTGTTTGACGTAAACAAACAAATCTAACTAAAACTCCTCCAACTAATCTAATTCTAATTCAAATAAATCCATATTTTAAATTTATTAACTGTAAAATAGATAATACTCGTAATAACCCATAACCTCCTAATTTTAATATAATTCCGGCTAAAATTATTGATCCAGAAACAGGAGCTTCGACATGAGCTTTTGGTAATCATAAATGAACTAAAAATATAGGTATTTTAACTAAAAACGCGCATAATATACAAAAATAAAGTAAATCATAATTAAATATAAAATTATTTATTAAATAAAAATTTATTGTACCCATTTTATTCATTAGATAAAAAATACCAATTAATATAGGTAAAGAAACTAATAAAGTATAAAATAACAAATAAATTCCAGCTTGTAACCGTTCAGGCTGATATCCCCAACCTAAAATTAAAAATAATGTAGGAATTAATCTTCTTTCAAAAAATAAATAAAATATAAATAAATTTATTCTTCTAAAAGTTAAAATTAACAATAATAATAATAAAACTACATTTAATAAAAATAAATTTTTATAATTATTATATTTATTAACTCTTTCTCTAGCTAATAATATTAATGAACAAATTCATAAACTTAATATAATTAAACCATAAGAAAGCATATCTCTCCCTAAAAAATAAGAAATTTCTGATCAATAATTTATAAAATTATTTATTAATAAAAATACAAATCTAATTAAAAATAATAAAATTTGTACCATTCAATACATATTATTGATTAAACATAAAGGACTTAAAAAAATTAAAAAAAATACTAATTTTAACATTATATAATTCTAAAAGATTGAAAATAATCATTTCCATGAGTACGAATTATTGAAACTAAAATTGATAAACCTAATGCCCCTTCACATACTCTAAAAGTTAAAAATATTATTCTAAAATAATTTTCATAATTTAATAAATTTAAATAAATAAATAACAAAAAAAATAATATTAAAACAATAAATTCTAAACTTAATAATATTGAAAGTAAATGCTTCCGATTAGAAACAAAACAAAATAATCCTAAAATTAATAAAATTATTGGTAAACTTCAATATAAAAATATAATCATTAGTTTTAATAGTTTAATAAAAACATTGGTCTTGTAAATCAAAAATAAGATTATTTCTTTTAAAACTTCAAGAGAAAAGAAATTTCTTTTTCATTAATCCCCAAAATTAATATTTTAAATAAACTACCTCTTGATATTCTTCAATTATTTTTATATTCTTTAATTTTAACCACATCAATTATTTTTATTAATATAATTCACCCTTTAGCAATAGGATTAACTTTATTAATTCAAACAGTTTTAATTTGTTTAATTGCCGGTTTAATAACTAAAAGATTTTGATACTCTTATATTTTATTTTTAATTTTTTTAGGAGGAATACTAGTTTTATTTATTTATGTTACTTCTTTAGCATCAAATGAAATATTTAATCTATCAATTAAATTAACTTTATTTTCATTTTTTTTAATATTTATTTTTACTATAATTTCTTTTTTTATTGATAAAACTTCTATTTCATTTTTTTTTATAAATAATGAAATAGAATCAATTTTTAATTTAAATTCATATTTTTTAGAAAATTCTTTATCATTAAATAAACTTTATAATTTTCCAACTAATTTTATTACAATTTTATTAATAAATTATTTATTAATTACTTTAATTGTTGTAGTTAAAATTACAAAATTATTTAAAGGCCCTCTTCGAATAATAAATTAATGAATAAACCTTTACGATCTTCTCACCCCCTTTTTAAAATTGCAACCAATGCGTTAGTTGATTTACCTGCTCCTATTAATATTTCAGCATGATGAAATTTTGGTTCATTATTAGGATTATGTTTAATTATTCAAATTCTTACAGGACTATTTTTAGCAATACATTATACAGCAGATGTTAATTTAGCTTTTTATAGAGTTAATCATATTTGTCGAGATGTTAATTATGGATGATTATTACGAACACTACACGCTAATGGAGCATCATTTTTTTTTATTTGTATTTATTTACATGTAGGTCGAGGAATATATTACGGATCTTATTTATTTACCCCTACATGAATAATTGGGGTTATTATTTTATTCTTAGTAATAGGAACAGCTTTTATAGGATACGTATTACCTTGAGGACAAATATCTTTTTGAGGAGCAACAGTTATTACTAATTTATTATCAGCTATTCCTTATTTAGGATTAGATTTAGTACAATGAGTATGAGGAGGATTTGCTGTAGATAATGCAACTTTAACTCGATTTTTTACCTTTCACTTTATTTTACCGTTTATTGTTTTAGCTATAGTAATAATTCATTTATTATTCTTACATCAAACAGGATCAAGAAATCCTATTGGATTAAACTCTAATATTGATAAAATTCCTTTTCACCCATATTTTACATTTAAGGATATTGTAGGATTTATTATTATAATTACTTTATTAATTTCATTAGTTTTAATTAACCCTTATTTATTAGGAGATCCAGATAATTTTATTCCTGCTAATCCTTTAGTTACACCAGCTCATATTCAACCTGAATGATACTTTTTATTTGCTTACGCTATTTTACGATCTATTCCTAATAAATTAGGAGGAGTAATTGCTCTTGTTTTATCAATTGCAATTTTAATAATTTTACCCTTTTATAATTTAAGAAAATTTCGAGGAATTCAATTTTATCCTATTAATCAAATTTTATTTTGAATTATAGTAGTAACAGTAATTTTATTAACATGAATTGGAGCCCGACCAGTAGAAGAACCTTATGTATTACTTGGACAAATTTTAACAGTTATTTATTTTTTATATTATATTATCAACCCTTTAATTAATAAATGATGAGATAATTTACTAAATTAGTTAATGAGCTTGAATAAGCATATGTTTTGAAAACATAAGATAGAAATTTTATTTTCTATTAACTTTACTAAAACAAATTCACTATAATAAAGAAAATAATAAAATTTTAAATCCAATAAAAAATAATAAATAATTTAAAGAAAAAGATAAAAAACACTTTCAAGCTAAATATATTAATTTATCATAACGAAATCGAGGTAAAGTTCCCCGAGCTCAAATAAATACAAAGGAAATAAATATTAATTTTACATAAAATAATAAATTAAATACATCACAACCTAAAAAAATTACTCTAAATAATATTCTTATAAATAAAATTCTAGAATATTCAGCTAAAAAAATTAAAGCAAATCCTCCTCTTCTATATTCTACATTAAACCCAGAAACTAATTCAGATTCTCCTTCTGCAAAATCAAATGGAGTTCGATTAGTTTCTGCTAAAGAAATAGTTAATCATACTAAAGCCATAGGAAATAAAATGACTAAAAATCATATATAAATTTGATAATAATAAAAATATAAAATATTATATCTTCCAATTAAAAATACAAAAGATAATAAAATTAAAGCTAAACTAACTTCATAAGAAATTGTTTGAGCAACTGCCCGCAATCCTCCTAATAAGGCATAATTTGAATTAGAAGATCAACCAGCTACTATTACAGTATAAACACCTAATCTAGTACAACATAAAAAAAATAAACCTCCTAAATTAAAAGAATATAACTTAACAAAAAAAGGTATACATATCCAAACAAACAAAGATAAAAATAAAGAAAAAATAGGAGAAATATAATATCTTAAATAATTTGATAATAAAGGATAAGTTTGTTCCTTAGTAAATAATTTAATTGCATCACAAAAAGGTTGAGGAACTCCTATTAATCCAACTTTATTAGGACCCTTACGAATTTGAATATATCCTAATACCTTACGTTCTAACAAAGTTAAAAATGCTACTCTTACTAATACACAAATAATTAGTAATAAACTTCCAATAAATGATAAAATTAATTCTATATAAAACAAGTACTATTTGTAATAATATTACATAAATAAATTCTAAATTTATTGCACTAATCTGCCAAAATAGTTTTTATTATTAATAATATTCTTTTTTAAAATATAATTATTTTAATATTTGGTCCTTTCGTACTAAAATATTACAATTTTTTAAAGATAGAAACCAACCTGGCTTACGCCGGTTTGAACTCAGATCATGTAAGAATTTAAAAGTCGAACAGACTTAAAATTTGAACGGCTACACCCAAAATTATATCTTAATCCAACATCGAGGTCGCAATCTTTTTTATCGATAAGAACTCTCCAAAAAAATTACGCTGTTATCCCTAAAGTAACTTAAATTTTTAATCATTATTAATGGATCAATTATTCATAAATTAATGGTTTTAAAATTAAAAGTTTATTAAATTTTATTATCACCCCAATAAAATATTTTAATTTATTATAATAAAAAAAATCTTTACAATTAAAATAAACAAAATATAAAGATTTATAGGGTCTTCTCGTCTTTTAAATAAATTTTAGCTTTTTGACTAAAAAATAAAATTCTATAAAAATTTTAAATGAAACAGTTAATATTTCGTCCAACCATTCATTCCAGCCTTCAATTAAAAGACTAATGATTATGCTACCTTTGCACAGTTAGAATACTGCGGCCATTTAAAAATTCAGTGGGCAGGTTAGACTTTAAATTTATTTCAAAAAGACATGTTTTTGTTAAACAGGCGAACATTATTTTTGCCGAATTCTTTATTTAAACTTATCATTAAAATTTATTTTTACAATATAATATACTAATTTTATCATTATTACTTAATTTTAATAATTAAAATTAATATTTCAATAAATAATTAAAATTTAATAAATAATTTTATTTATAAAATAAATTATAACATAATTATTAACAATTGCTAATTCTAAGCATATATTTATTAAATTTATTTATTATTTTTAAAAATTTATTTTATAGCTTATCCCATAAAATATTAAAATTATAAATTATTTTATTAAAAAATTTTTAAAATAAATTTATAATTTCTAAATTAAATTTATTTCTTGAAAAACTAGATACCTTTAAAAACGAATAACATTTCATTTCTAATATAATATTTAAAATAATTTTATCACATTAACTTTTATATTATATTAACTCTTTTAAAATCGAGAAAAATATTTATTAATATTTTTTATTTAATAAACGCTGATACACAAGGTACAATAAATTAAATTTTCTTTTATAATAAAATTTTTTCAAATTATTTCAATTTTCTTTTACAATACTATTAAACTATTATTAAAATTATTTTTTCTTTAAACAATACTAAAACTTTATATTTTATAATTATTTTTAATATTTTACAAAAAAATATAAATTATTAATAAATAAAATCTAATTCAATTTATATTGATTTGCACAAAAATCTTTTCAATGTAAATGAAATACTTTACTTAATAAGCTTTAAATTGTCATTCTAGATACACTTTCCAGTACATCTACTATGTTACGACTTATCTTACCTTAATAATAAGAGCGACGGGCGATGTGTACATATTTTAGAGCTATAATCAAATTATTTATCTTTATAATTTTACTACCAAATCCACCTTCAAAAATTTTTTCATAATTTTATCCGTTTAAATATTTTTATTGTAACCCATTATTACTTAAATATAAGCTACACCTTGATCTGATATAAATTTTTTTAAAAATTATTGAATATTATTATTCTTATAAAATATTCTGATAACGACGGTATATAAACTGAATACAAACTTAAGTAAGGTCCATCGTGGATTATCGATTACAAAACAGGTTCCTCTGGAGAGATTAAAATACCGCCAAATTTTTTAAGTTTCAAGAACATAACTACTACTACTTTAATAATTTTTTTTACATTTTAAATAATAGGGTATCTAATCCTAGTTTTTAATTAAAATTTTTTAGTTTCAATTTATTTACAAATAAATAATTTAAATTTAAAATTTCACCTAATAAATTTAATTTTATTTAATTTTATAATCATTTAACTTTTACTAAAAAAATTTATTTGTATTATTGGTGTAACCGCGACTGCTGGCACCAATTTTGCCAATACTTTTTAATATTGCTATTTCTAAATTTCTTTAATTAATAATATTAATTACTGCGAATAAATATAATATATTTATTTTTAAAATAAATACAAATTCATACAAAAATTTACATATAAATCAAATTAATAACAAATTTTCAAGCCAAAATAAAACTTTAATGTTAAAATATAATTTATAAACAAAATTATTTTATTTATATATTTTATATTAAATAAAAATAAATTGTATTATAAAAAATTAAATGTATTAAAATATTTAACAATTTTATAAAATTAAATTAATAAATTAAATTTTAATAAAATTAATTATTATTATTTAATTAAAATAAAAATAATTATTTTTAATCACTAAATCTGATTATTATCCCCTAATAATACAAAAATCTTTATAAAATTACAATAAAAATCAAATTAAATAAAAATAATTATACTTTAATATTAAATTATTAAAAAAATACAAAATAAAAATAATTATTTTTATTTAATTAATAATAAAATTTAGCATTTTTTTTATTAAATTAAATTTTAATTATAATAACTATTTTAATACCAACCAAACTTCAAAAAAATTATTAAAAATAATAAATTTATTATAAAAAATATATTTAAATAAATTTATTATTTTTTTTTTTAAAAATTAATAAATATTTATTATAATAATAAATAATAATAATAATAATAACGTCAATAAGCATTTGAAATTATAGTTATTTTATTATTATTAAAAAATCATACTATTTTTTTTTTTTTTTTATTAAAAATTTTTATTTTTTAAAAGAAAATTTAATAAACTTTTTTATAAAAAATTTAAAAATTTGTTTTTAAAAAAAATGATATACTTATTCTAGATTAATAGATATCTATATATATATAAATATTTAATATATTATTATATAGCTAACATTAAAGAATAAAAAATTTCGCAATCCAAAAATTCATATATATAAATAAATTAATTCTATATATAAAGATTTATCTAATATTTATTACATTTATATAAATATATAAATATTTAATAAAATATTATATATTTATATATTTATATATAGTTGTAATTTTACTTAACATATATATATATATAGAAAAAATTAATTATATAATAATATTTTTATATTAACTTTACAAAAATACTAAAATGTATTATTTATTTAAAAATAGTTAATATTTTAATTAAGTAAAATTTCAAAAAAAAAATAGTAAATACACAAAAAAAAA